CTGACCTCCATACTTAACTTAGATCGAGATATTGGACATAGAATGCCAATCTTTAAAATAAAAAATGTAAAAAAAAAGGAGTAATACACTGTGACATGACACGTTCACTAAAAAAAAACCCTTTTGTAGCTAATCATTTATCGGCAAAAATTGAAAAACTCAACACGAGGGAAGAGAAAGAAATAATAGTAACTTGGTCTCGGGCATCTACCATTATACCCACAATGATTGGCCATACAATCGCTATTCATAATGGAAAGGAACATTTACCTATTTATATAACGGATCGTATGGTGGGTCACAAATTGGGAGAATTTGCACCTACTCTGTCTTTTACGAGACATGCAAGAAACGATAATAAATCTCGTCGTTAAGTTCATTTCTTATACTTTATATACTTATGTATTTGTATTTAATATACATATATACAATCTAAATATGTTATACAATATAAAATAAATAAATATGTATGCTATACGCAAAAAATGAAAAAAAAAGAAGTGTTTATCATTCATTGATAGGAGATATCATAACCTTATGATAAATAACTCAATTTCGGATAAAGAAATAAGAATTTTAGTTCAAAATATATGTAATATGTCTGTTTTCAAAGGGCGAAGAGTAATTGATCAAATTCGCGGGCGTTCATATGAAGAAACACTTATGATATTGGAACTCATGCCTTATCGAGCATGTTATCCAATTTTAAAACTGGTTTATTCGGCAGCAGCAAATGCTAGTCATAATATGAATTTGAAGGAAACTGATTTATTTATTAGTGAAGCTAAAGTTAATAAGAGTAGTTTTATAAAAAAATTAAGACCTCGAGCTCGAGGACGTAGTTATGGTATAAAAAGTCCCACCTGTCATATAACAATTGTATTAAAAGAAAAATCTAAATTTTTATTAGATAAATCTAAGATTTAGATTCGTTATCTTATTTATAGTCAAATATAATATATGGGTGGAAAAAAATATAATAGAAAAATATGGGACAAAAAATAAATCCACTTGGTTTCAGACTTGGTACAACTCAACATCATCATTCCTTTTGGTTCGAGAAACCAAAAAATTATTCTGTAAGTTTACAAGAAGATGAAAAAATAAGGAATTGTATTAAGAACTATGTACAAAAAAATAGGAAAATATCCTCGGGTTTCGAAGGAATTGCACGGATAGAAATTAAAAAAAGGATCGATTTGATCCAGGTCATAATCTATATTGGATTTCCTAATTTCTTAATAGAGGGCCAAACAGGAAGCATCGAAGAATTACAGGTAAATATACAAAAAAAATTGCATTCTGTGAACCGGAGACTCAATATTGCTATTACAAAAGTGGAAAAACCCTATGGGCAACCTAATATTCTTGCGGAATATATAGCTTTACAATTAAAAAATAGAGTTTCATTCCGAAAGGCAATGAAAAAAGCTATTGAATTAGCTGAACAAACAGATACAAAAGGAATTCAAGTGCAAATTGCAGGGCGGATCAACGGAAAAGAAATTGCACGTGTCGAATGGATCAGAGAGGGGAGAGTTCCCTTACAAACAATTCGCGCTAAAATTGATCATTGTTCCTATACAATTCGAACTATTTATGGAGTATTAGGCATCAAAATTTGGATATTTTGGGAGGAGCAATAATAGACTTTTATTTGTCTTTCCTTTCTATTCAGTGATAGAACAAAAAATCACAAACTTGTTCATTCTTTTTCCATTAAATCAAACAAAAATGAGCAATTCCAATTCTATAAGGTTGAATAAAAATTCGATTGACCATTTGTTAGAATTGCTATGCTTAGTGTGTGACTCGTTAATTTTTCTTTAGAGTTAAGAGTTGGGATTAAAAAAAAAAGACTGACCCCTACTTAAACTTAATAAGTTACTTAAACTTAACTTAATAAGTATAATAAAAAAACTAATAACTAACTTATTGCTTCGTAGTATCAATATCCCAAGAAACAGTCACTATATGAGATGAGTGGATCAATCATATAGTTGCAGCAACTGCAACTAAAATCTTTTCTATAAAAAATCTTATTTATGGAAAAAATCTTATTTATGGGTTGGGTTGTGAAGCAAAAATAAAGAGATGTAGATAAATGGAAGGATGAGAGAAAGAAAGAACAAAAATATCAATGATATATGATTCCAATATGTATGGTCTATGAATTACCTCATAAAAGGCAATGTAATAAAGCATCAAAACTGAATAAATAATAAATATAAAATAATAATAAAATAAAGTGATATGAATAATAAAGAGCCTCGAGTTAATAAAAACTAAGTAGATTGACTCGAGAAGAGAAATTTTTTTGGGGAGCTCCATTGCAGAGTTCAGACTTAACCATTAATAGAGAAGCTATAGGAACGATGAAACCTGTGACTGCATAGGATTCTACTGAAAACAAATCCGAATAATTCATTGGGTGGGATGGCGGAACGAACCGAGAAAAAATGAATTTATTTCGAGAAGTCATGGATTGACCTAGAAATAACAAAAAGCAAAGAGTCAATATTCGCCCGCGAAACTTTAGATTACATTACAATATTTTGGCATCCTTTGAGAAGGGTCAAAAAAAGGATCATTATAAAAAAACATTATAAACATTATCTATAATCCATAAATATGCATAATAGAAACATTCTATCTGTATATCCCGTACATACATCTTCCTATATAACAAATTCAATATTGATAAATGTCTTATTGGATTATTTTTTCCGTGTGTATCTGTAATATGTCATATTAGTGAATCTTTTCATTCGCGAGGAGCTGGATGAAAGGAAACTTTCGTGTCCAGTTCTGCAGTAGAGATCGAATTAAGAAATGACCATCAACTATAACCCCAAAAGAACCAGATTTCGTAAACAACATAGAGGAAGAATGAAGGGAATATCTTGTCGCGGCAATCATATTTGTTTCGGCAGATACGCTCTTAAAGCACTCGAACCCACTTGGATCACAGCTAGACAAATAGAAGCAGGGCGAAGAGCAATGACACGATATGTGCGTCGTGGTGGAAAAATATGGGTACGCATATTTCCCGACAAACCTGTTACAGTAAGACCCGCAGAAACACGTATGGGTTCGGGGAAGGGATCCCCCGAATATTGGGTATCCGTTGTTAAACCAGGTCGAATACTTTATGAAATGGGTGGAGTATCTGAAACTGTAGCCAGAGCAGCTATTTCACTAGCTGCGTCCAAAATGCCTATACAAACTAAATTTGTCAGGATGGAGATGTAGAACTAAATGGTATATTGAGGATGAAAAAACAACTACAAGTTTATTTATTTCTGGACAGAAAATATTTCTTTTTTTCTTTCCTTCATCCTTTCCATTAAAATAACAGATTCCAATAAAATGATATGATTCAACCTCAAACCCTTTTGAATGTAGCGGATAACAGCGGAGCCCGAGAATTGATGTGTATTCGAATCATAGGAGCTGGTAATTATAGATATGCTCATATTGGTGACGTTATTGTTGCTGTAATTAAAGAAGCAGTGCCAAATATGCCACTAGAAAGATCAGAAGTAATTAGAGCTGTAATTGTACGTACTTGTAAAGAACTCAAACGTGACAACGGTATCATAATACGATATGATGACAATGCTGCGGTTGTCATTGATCAAGAAGGAAATCCAAAAGGAACTCGGGTTTTTGGTGCGATCGCTCGGGAATTGCGACAGTTGAATTTTACTAAAATAGTTTCATTGGCTCCCGAGGTATTATAAATAATACTAAATGAGACTATGATATATCAGAACATCTAAAATAGGATATATCAAAACATCTAAAATAGATCAAATTTAGTGGAGTAGTAGATGGTGTCTCACGCATATACTTTTTTTATAATATTAAAAATTAAACAAAATAAACAAAAAAATGAAAGAAAATAAAACAAACAAAAAAGAGAACATGTTAATTATATCAAAATTAGAAGGCACCAATAATTATAGTTCGCCATGGGTAGGGACACTATTTCCAATATAATAACTTCTATAAGAAATGCTGACATGGATAAAAAAGGAACGATTCGAATAGCATCTACTAATATTACCGAAAATATTGTGAAAATACTTCTACGAGAAGGTTTTATTGAAAACGTTCGGAAACATCAAGAAGGTAACAAAAATTTCTTGGTTTTAACTCTGCGACATAAAAAGACTAGGAAAAGAATACATAGAACTATTTTAAAGTGTATCAGCCGACCTGGTTTACGAATTTATTCCAACTACCAACAAATTCCTAAGATTTTAGGTGGAATAGGAATTGTAATTCTTTCCACTTCTCAAGGTATAATGACGGATCGAGAAGCTCGACGAGAAAAAATTGGAGGCGAACTTTTGTTATATATATGGTGATCCTCCTCCGGTATCCTAATTTTATCTCTAACTTCCTATTTTATAGAGAAGAAAAGTTAATTATATAACTTTTCCTCCATTAGTTGATACTTCAAGGAGCTTACCTGGAATGAAAGAACAAAAATTGATTCATGAAGGTTTAATTACTGAATCACTTCCCAACGGTATGTTCCGGGTCCGCTTAGATAATGAAGATGTAATTCTAGGTTATATTTCGGGAAGGATCCGCCGTAGTTTTATACGGATACTACCGGGGGATAGAGTCAAAATTGAAGTAAGTCGTTATGATTCAACCAGGGGACGTATAATTTATAGACTTCGAAACAAAGATTCGAACGATTAGATAATTTTTTAAGCATTCCTTTCATTTTCATGACGATACAATTAAAAAAATGCAAGAGACTTATTTTCTTCCAAGGAATAGAGAATAGATTCAACATTAAGGTAAGGAATAATAAATATGAAAATACGGGCTTCCGTTCGTAAAATTTGTGAAAAATGCCGACTGATCCGTCGGCGCGGACGAATTATAGTGATTTGTTCCAATCCGAGACATAAACAGAGACAAGGATAACCCTTTCAAAAAAACTTTTTAAAATAAAGGAAGAACAAAAGGGGGGATTTCTT